AATGGTCCAAGACCATACATATTGATAAATCAAATTACTATTTATTTGCTGAAGAGACAGCTTGATAGAAAAAATCATAACTATATTTAACAGCGAAATACTAGAAAAAGCCCATATACGCCGAAGATTTTTTGTTGCTGTCGGAAAAAGGAGAAGTCCCACTCCTATTAACAAAGGAACTGGAAGTGGAATGAAGGGTATGATCCATGCATATTGGTATATATGTTCCATAATAGAATAGAAAAATTTAATATTGAATTAATTTCATTTTTTTGTTTACAATTCACCGGTTCTTGCCTCTTTTGAAAGAAGTCAATCAAAAAATCAAAATATGTAATAACTTTAAAAAACTTAAATAGAATTTTAGAATTTCCTATTCTATTATTTTATATAAATAAAATACACTTTTTTAGCATTTTTTTTTGAATTGAATATTCAAATCAAGAAGTTAGATCAAGAAGTTAGAATTGATCAACTAACCAATTTGTTAGTGAAAGTGAATACCTACTAAGTTATTAATTAAATGCAAAATATTGAAGTAGGAAGATTCAAAAAATTCCACTTTCATTTACATTGAAGTTATTTATAATACATATTATAGAATCAAAGGATAGAATTAGAATCAAGGGATAAAAAATTCAACTAAAAAATACTAGGAATCATAAGACCTACTAAAGATAAAAAAAAAAATAAACAATGATAAAAAAAATAGAAACAACTGGTTCTTTTGGTTCTTTATAATTAGTTTATTCAGTATAATTAGTTTATTCAGTAATTTATTCAGAATTTGGAATTAGTTTTATTCCAAATTCTTTTATTTGATTGTCTTCCATTCCAAACATAGCAAAATCTTCTATTTTTTTTAATCTATTCTACTCCTTTAATCTATTCTACTCCGTATAAAATTGGGTTTCTACTAATCGAGTATTTATCGCATATTTTAAGTGATTTTAATATAAATATATATAATTCTATTTTGTTTTTCTATTTTTTTTTTTTTAGAGGATATCGTCTAGAATCTAAATACATAGATAATTAATAAGAAACAAGGATTCGTTTGACCAATAGATGTCTTTCACATCCAACTATAACAATGAGTAATCAATTCAATTTTATTTGAAATGGCAGTTCCAAAAAAACGTACTTCTCTTTCTAAAAAGCGTATTCGTAAAAATAATTGGAAAAAAAAAGGACATTTGGCAGCGTTAAAAGCTTTTTCATTAGCAAAATCCCTTTCTACCGGTAATTCAAAAAGTTTTTTTGTACAAAAAATAAAGAATCAAACCTTGGAATAATAGGAATCGGCCTAACTAAAAAAAGAATGGTATAACAAATTGTTAATATCGAATTAATGCTTTGCATTCACTAATTCATTTTGATTGGAACTTCTTTTTTTTTTATGATAAGAACGATTATGTTGACCATAAACATAGTACTTTTTGTTTGAAAAATATATATAGAAGATTTCATCTACTTTTTAGTCTATTTTTTTTTTTTCATTTCTGAGATGGGGATTTTTTCCCCATCAACCTATTTGTTTTGTCACAACAAAATAAGAAAAGTTTTTTGTATCTATAAATTGTATATTTATAAAAAAAGGCAAATAGAAAATATTTAGTTAAAAACTTTAACGCCCAGAATCATTATTTCTCGGAATTGCTATATATCCGTCTGTTTCAAATCCATCGAAAAGACCTTTATTCTATTTTGTTAAATGTTTATTTAAATATTATGTGCAAAGAATTTTCTTTTTGTTTTGGAAGTATGTTTCAATCTAATTCATTTCTTTTTTTGAGTAGTAAAAATGAGAAAGAACTTTATAGAAGTCTATCCCGAGATGAAATATAGAATGTTCTAGTTACAAGCGTTATATTTCAAGAAAACATAAACTACATGAAAGTCCATTGATAAATTAAAGCGATACCATAAATAAACTTTAAATACAAATACTAAAAAAAAAAATAGTATATAATACTATATTATTATGAAAATGAAATGTTTCATTTTTGATTTGTGAATGATTTTTTAGTCATCAATTTGACTGTTTATTAAAAAAAAATATTGCATTGAATTAACCCCTTCAATCTGGACGATTGAATAAAAACGGGCTATTATGATTTCAAACAAGCCGCTATGGTGAAATTGGTAGACACGCTGCTCTTAGGAAGCAGTGCGAGAGCATCTCGGTTCGAGTCCGAGTGGCGGCATGGCATCTTATCAATGATCAAATATATTTTATAGTCCTATAATGAAATTAATTTAATTTCTGATTTCCATTTCATAATTTATAATTGAGGAATTTTTTTTTTTTTTTTTTTATATATATTTTATTTTTTTTATGATCTTTTCGACTTTAGAGCATATTTTAACTCATATTTCCTTTTCAACGGTTTCCGTTGTAATTACACTCCATTTTATAACTTTATTAGTCAATGAAGTAGTAGGACTATATAATTCATTCGAAAAGGGCATGATAGTTACTTTTTTCTGTATAACAGGA